TAGAAAAATTTTTGATAAATAAGATTCATAGTATCCTTCTTATTATTAATCGCCTAGAATTTGAACAGAAACTAAATCCATTTGATAGAAAAACATGCGCAAAGCAAATGGATTATTTATTGAACTTAATCAATAAATTTGCTGTAAAATCAAGTTTGAATTTTAAAAGACCTTTTTTAGTTCCCGAACACGAACAAGTAAGAATTGATTCAGAAGATAGAATCAAAATTTTCAAATTTTTATTTGATGCAGATACAACTCTTCCCGACGAGAAAACAATAAAAAAAAAATCTATTGCACTAAAAGAAATCCAAAAAAAAGTCCCTCGATGGTCATACAAATTAATTAACAATTTGGAACAACAGGAGGGAGAAAGCGAGGAAAGTGTGGTAGTGGATCATGAGATTCGCTCAAGAAAAGCAAAACGTATAGTTATTTTTACTGATAACCAACGGAATACTGATACTTATAGTAATACCCAAGAAACTAATAATACTGATCAAACAGACCAAGTGGCTTTGATACATTATTCACAACAATCGAATTTTCGTCGAGACATAATCAAAGGCTCTGTGCGTGCTCAAAGACGTAAAATAGTTACTTGGAAATTCTTTGAGGCAGATGCGCATTCCCCCCTCTTTTTGGACCGAATAGAAAAATCCCCCATTTTTTCTTTTGCTATTTCCGAACGTATAAACCTAATTTTGAGAAATTTTATGTGGACAAACACAGAACTCAAAATTTCGGATTCTAAAGAGAAAACCACAGAAGAAAGTGAGAAAAAAAAGGAAGAGGATAAAAAAGAGGAAGCCAAAAGAAAGGAGAAAGTACGTATAGAAATAGCGGAAGCCTGGGATAGTATTTTACTTGCTCAAGTACTAAGAGGTTTTTTGTTAGTAACCCAATCGATTCTTAGAAAATATATTATATTGCCTTCATTGATAATAGTTAAAAATATCGCCCGTATGCTATTGTTTCAATTTCCCGAATGGTCCGAGGATTTTAAAGATTGGAATCGAGAAATGTATGTTAAATGCACCTATAATGGCGTTCAATTATCAGAAAAAGAATTTCCAAAAAACTGGTTAACAGACGGTATTCAGATTAAGATCCTATTTCCTTTTCGTCTGAAACCTTGGCACACATCTAACCCACGAGCCCCTTATAATGATCCAATGAAAAAGAAAGATTCAAAAAATGATTTTTGTTTTTTAACAATTTTTGGAATGGAAGCTGAATTCCCTTTTGATTCTCCCAGAAAACAACTTTCATTTTTTGAACCCATTTTTAAAGAACTCAAAAGAAAAATTAGAAAATTGAAAAAGAAATGCTTTCTAATTCTAAGAATTTTAAAAGAAAAAACAAAATTGTTTGTAAATGTTTTAAAAGAAACAAAAAAATGGGTCATTAAAAGGATTCTTTTTTTAAAAGAAATAAAAAAAGAACTCTCACAAATAAATCCAATTCTATTTTTTGGATTGAGAAAAAGAAAAGTATATGAATTGAGTAAAACGAAAAAAGATTCTATAACCAGTAATCTGATGATTGATGAATTGTCCATTGAAACTATACCATCATCCATTGAAACTATACCTCGGAATTGGACAAATTATTCATTGACAGAAAAAAAAATGCAGGATCTAACTGATAGAACAAGCACAATCATAAACCAAATAGAAAAAATTACAAATCAAAAAAAGGGCGGATTTCGAATTCCAGATCCAAATATTCGTTCTAACAAAATAAGTGATGATGATAAAGGGTTGGAATCACAAAAAAATATTTGGCAGATATTAAAAAGAAAAAATGCTCGACTAATACGTAAATTACATTATTTTATGAAATTTTTCATTGAAAGGATATACATAGATATCTTTCTGTGGATCATTAATATTCCTAGGATCAATACACAACCATTTCTTGAATCAATAAAAAAAATTATTACTAAATACATTACCAATAATGAAACAAATCAAGAAAAAATGGATAAAACAAATCAAAGTTTAATTCACTTTATTTCGACTATAAAAAAGGCACTTTATAATACTAATATTAGTAATAAGAATTCAAATACTTTTTGTGACTTATCCCACTTTTCACAAGCCTATGTATTTTACAAACTCTCACAAACCCAATTTATTCCTTTTTATTTTTATAAGTTAAAATCTGTCTTTCAATGTAATGGAGCAGCCCCCTTTATTAAGAATGAAATAAAGGATTATTTTATTGGAACACAAGAACTTTTTCATTCTCAATTAAGACATAAGAATCGTCAGAATTCTGGAATAAATCAATGGACAAATTGGTTAAGGAATCATTATCAATATGATATATCTCAGATTAGATGGTCTAGACTAGTACCACAAAAATGGCGAAATCGATTCAATCAACACTGTATGAATCAAAATAAGGATTTATGCAACTCCTCTAAAAAAACAAAATTTATTCACTACGAAAAACAAAATAATTTTGAAACGGCTTCATTACTAAACGAAAAAGAGAATTTTAAAAAACAATATAGATATGATCGGTTAGCATATAAATCTATTAATTCTGAAGATACGAAGTACTCTTCAATTTATGAATCGCCATTACACGTAAAAAATAACCAAGAAGTTTTTTCGAATTCCAACACAAATAAACGAAAATCTTTTTATATGATGGAAGGTATTCCTATTATCCCTATCAATAAGGATCTAGTACAAGATGATATTAGAGATATGGAGAAAAATCTGGATAGAAAATATTTTGATTGGAGAATTATCGATTTTTGTCTTAGAACGAAAATCGATATCGAGGCTTGGATCAATATTGATACTGACCCAAACAGTAATAAAAAATCTACTAAGGCTAAGCTTAATAATTATCAAATAATTGATAAAATCAAAAAGAAAAATCTTTTTTATCTCACAATTCATCAAGATCAAGAAATCAACTTATCCAATCAAAAACGTTTTTTTGATTGGATGGGAATGAATGAAGAAATACTAAATCGTCCCATATCAAATCTTGAACGTTGGTTCTTCCCAGAATTTTTGATATTTTATAATTTGTATAAAACAAAACCGTGGGTTATACCAATAAAATTACTTCTTTTAGATTCTAATATAAATGAAACCGCTACTGATATTGAAAACAAAAGCATCGCTGGAAATAAAAAAAAGGATCCTTTTATATCAATATCCTCCAGTGAAAAAAAATCTCTTGAATTAAAAAAACGAAATAAAGGGCAAAAAGAATCCGCCGCGGACCAAGCAAACTTTGAATCTGCTCTTTCAAACCAAGAAAAAGATGTTGAAGAAGATTATACGGGCTCGGACATGAAAAAACATAAAAATAAAAAGCAATACAAGAACAATACAAAAGCGGAGTTTGATTTCTTACTAAAAAGGTATTTTCTTTTTCAATTGCGATGGGATGATATTTTAAATAAAAAAATAATTAATAACATCAAAGTATATTGTCTCCTGCTTAGACTGATAAATCCACGAGAAATAACTATATCCTCTATTCAAAGGGGAGAAATGAGTCTTGATATTCTGATGATTCAGAAAAATTTAACTCTTACAGAATTGATCAAAAGAGGAATTTTGATTATTGAACCAATTCGTCTATCTATAAAAAATGATGGGCAATTTATTATGTCTCAAACCATTGGTATTTCGTTGGTTCATCAAAGTAAACACAAAATTAATCAAAAATACCGAGAAAAAACTCATGTTGATAAGAATTCTGATGAAGTCATTACCAAATATAAAAAGATGACTGGAAATAGGGATAAAAATCATTATGATTTGTTTGTTCCTGAAAATCTTTTATCACCTAGACTTCGGAGAGAATTTCGAATTCGAATTTGTTTCAATTCTAGGAATAGAAATGATATGCATAAAAATTCAGCATTGGGGAATGGGAATAAGGTAAACAGTCAGGTTTTGGATAAAAGCAAAGGATATCAAAAGAAACTTATTAAATTAAAGTTATTTCTGTGGCCCAATTATCGATTAGAAGATTTAGCTTGTATGAATCGTTATTGGTTTGATAGCAATAACGGCAGTCGTTTCGGTATGGTAAGGATACATATGTATCCGCGATTGAAAATTCATTACTAGTATATTTTTGCTATCTTTCCCATATCGTAGCGGGTCTATGACGACAAAGAGGTGCACACATTCATTGTCTTACATTCCGTTCTGATACATGATACTAATTCAATGACATATCAATTCGATCTCGAAATGAATCAATAAAATCTTCTGATTTTAGGACTAAGTTTTTATCTTTTTTGAGTACGGAAAACAACCATGCTTTTGTATACCTTTTCAAATCGAATTTTTAAATTAAAATCGGATTGATTTTAATTTGATTTAATAAAATTCGAAATTCGAACAAAATTAAGATTATTGTCTATACCAAACTAAAACAAGTGACATTATTATTACTGATCAATAAAGATATCTATCAATAAAAATATCTTAAAAAAAGAAGGGGGTTTCATTTTATGGTAAAAAATTCATTCATCTCAGTTATTTCACAAGAAGAAAAAGAAGAAAACAGGGGTTCTGTTGAATTTCAAATATTTAGTTTCACCAATAGGATACGAAGACTTACTTCACATTTACAATTACACAAAAAAGACTATTTATCTCAGAGAGGTCTACGTAAAATTCTGGGAAAACGCCAACGACTGCTATCTTATTTGTCAAAGAAAAATAGAATAGGTTATAAAGAATTAATTAATCGGTTGGATATTCGGGAATCAAAAACTCGTTAATTTGAAGAAGCATTTTGAATTATTTGATTTATTAGATCTTGAATTTGAATGAACTTTTTTTCGTTTTCAACAATTCATGAAAGAATGAATTAAGGAAAAACCTATGAATATACCAGCTCCAAGAAAAGACCTCATGGTAGTCAATATGGGTCCCCACCATCCATCAATGCATGGTGTTCTTCGACTTATCATTACTCTAGATGGTGAAGATGTTATTGACTGTGAACCAATATTGGGTTATTTACACCGAGGGATGGAAAAAATTGCGGAAAACCGAACAATTATACAATATTTACCTTATGTAACACGTTGGGATTATTTAGCTACTATGTTCACAGAAGCAATAACGGTAAATGGACCGGAACAGCTGGGAAATATTCAAGTACCTAAAAGAGCCAGCTATATCAGAATAATTATGTTGGAGTTGAGTCGTATAGCTTCTCATCTGTTATGGCTCGGCCCTTTTATGGCGGATATTGGTGCACAGACTCCCTTTTTCTATATTTTCAGAGAAAGAGAATTAGTATATGATCTATTCGAAGCTGCCACCGGTATGAGAATGATGCATAATTATTTTCGGATCGGGGGGGTAGCGGCTGATCTCCCTCATGGCTGGATAGATAAATGTTTGGATTTCTGCGATTATTTTTTAATAAGGGTTGCTGAATATCAACAACTTATTACACGCAATCCTATTTTTTTAGAACGAGTCGAGGGGGTAGGCATTATTGGTCGAGAGGAAGTAATAAATTGGGGTTTATCGGGACCAATGCTGCGAGCGTCCGGAATACAATGGGATCTTCGTAAAGTTGATCAGTATGAGTGTTATGACGAATTTGATTGGGAAGTACAGTGGCAAAAAGAAGGGGATTCGTTGGCTCGTTATCTAGTCCGAATTGGTGAAATGATGGAATCCATAAAAATTATTCAACAGGCTCTCGAAGGAATTCCGGGGGGGCCATATGAGAATTTAGAAACCCGATATTTTGATAGAGAAAGGAATCCAGAATGGAATGATTTTGAATATCGCTTTATTAGTAAAAAACCTTCTCCTACATTTGAATTGCCGAAACAAGAACTTTATGTGAGAGTCGAAGCTCCAAAAGGAGAGTTGGGGGTTTTTCTGATAGGGGATCGGAGTGGTTTTCCTTGGAGATGGAAAATTCGACCGCCGGGTTTTATCAATTTGCAAATTCTTCCTCAGTTAGTTAAAAGAATGAAATTGGCTGATATTATGACAATACTAGGTAGTATAGATATCATTATGGGAGAAGTTGATCGTTGAAATGATAATTGATACACCAGAAGTACAAGATATCGATTCTTTTTCTAGATTGGAATTTTTAAAAGGGGTCTATGGAATTATATGGTTACTTATTCCTATTTTGACTCTTGTATTGGGAATCACAATAGGCGTACTGGTAATTGTATGGTTAGAAAGAGAAATATCCGCGGGAATACAACAACGTATTGGACCTGAATACGCCGGTCCTTTGGGAGTTCTTCAAGCTCTAGCAGATGGGACAAAACTTCTTTTCAAAGAAAATCTTTTTCCATCTAGAGGGGATACTCGTTTATTCAGTATCGGTCCATCCATAGCAGTGATATCAATTTTAGTAAGCTATTTAGTAGTTCCGTTTGGTTATCGCCTTGTTTTAGCGGATCTCAATATTGGTGTTTTTTTATGGATTGCTATTTCAAGTATTGCTCCCATTGGACTTCTTATGTCAGGATACGGGTCAAATAATAAATATTCCTTTTTAGGTGGTCTACGAGCTGCTGCTCAATCGATTAGTTATGAAATACCATTAACTTTATGTGTGTTATCAATATCTCTACGTGCGATTCGTTGATATATAGACATAAACTTTTCTCTATTCTTCCTTTCTAGGAAAGCGGTGGAATGAATTGAGTAAAGTTAGATATCTTCATTTTTTTTATTCATTATTCGGATTGAAGAATTAAATCAAATAGTTATATGAGTGAAAGAAAACAGCTTATATTATATATAATATATAAATTAGATAATTTAGAATATATAAATTCGCAGTAAAAATATTGAGTCTCATTTTCCATGTATAAGAAAGAGTTAAGCGGAAATAAACATAAACATAAGAAACCGTTTACCCCAAGATTGGTTAATTAGTCATCCTGACTTGAAGCGGGCTCAAAAGATCCACCGTATTGCGTTTTCACTATCATTTGTATGTATTAAGATACATGTATTATCATAACGGGGGGTTGAACAAAAACGAGTGGATGGTTAGAAACACCAAGATATGTAACGGATTTGTAATGGAAATGGAATTTCTGTAAATTATCCAAAAGGACATTTTTACATAATATACAAACAAAGAATACTAATTGGGGCTTAAAGTTGGTAGAAATTATTAGGCAGTACTCCCCAAGGCACGATTCCAATCCAGAGTATGCTCCTATCCACCGATTAAATACATAACTATTGGGAACGAAAAAATCCTTTATTTTGTAAGCCCCCCTTTTTTCAGAAATAGAAAGAAGAATAGGAATGAAAAAAAAAAAAAGAGAAAGAAACCCAATTCCAATAAAAAAATATCTTTTTTATCCTTTTCCATATCCATATTCATATATATGGATATGTATCATAATTCATGAATTAATATGGAATTCTTTTTCATAAGTAAAAACGACGGGCTAGTTATATTTCTACAAGAAGTATTTTATTGAAAAATTAAGTTATTACTCAACAA